TTGAGGGAATTGCACGGATAGAGATTCAAAAAAGAATTGATCTAATTCAAGTTATAATCTATATAGGGTTCCCAAAATTATTATTAGAAAATAGACCGCGAAGAATTGAAGAATTACAGATGAATGTACAAAAAGAACTTAATTGTGTGAATCGAAAAATAAACATTGCTATTACAAGAATTGCAAATCCTTATGGACACCCCAATATTCTTGCCGAATTTATAGCCGGCCAATTAAAAAATCGAGTTTCTTTTCGCAAAGCAATGAAAAAAGCTATTGAATTAACGGAACAGGCCGATACAAAAGGAATTCAAGTACAAATTGCAGGGCGTCTTGACGGAAAAGAAATTGCGCGCGCCGAATGGATCAGAGAAGGTAGAGTTCCTCTACAAACCATTGGAGCTAAAATTGATTATTGTTCCTATACGGTTCGAACTATATACGGGGTATTGGGAATCAAAATTTGGATATTTGTAGACGAAAAAAAATAAGAGTTTACGTGTCTTTAGAGCCTCCCCATTAATGGAAATAAACCAAACAAAGAACGAGCTCTTTTTATCTTCAATCAAAACAAAAATGAGAAATTCCGCAATTCTATAGGGTTGAATAAAAATTCGATTGATTTTTTTATATAATTGCTATGCTTAGTGTGCGACTCGTTGGTTTTTTTTAGGGCTAGGATTCCAAAAAATGGACCGTCCTGTAGTATGAACTAATAACTATAGCACTAATAACCAACTCATTGCTTCGTATTATCTGAATCCAAAGAACCAGTCAAGATATAATATAGTGGTCATATCGTTGTAGCAACTGAAATTTGCATAAACATAAAAACCCAATCTGATTGTAGGTTGTGACGTTCTAAGTTGTGAAAGAAAATCGAAAAGCATGCAGATAAATGGAAGGATGAGAGAAAGAGAGAAAGAAAATATCAATGATATAAGATTCCAATATGTAAGGTCTGTAAGTCATCTCATAAAAAACAGTGTAATACAGCATCAATAATGATTCATCCCTAACTAGATGAATCCGCTCATAGAACAAAAAAATCAAGAGCCCCGAGCCAATAAAAACTGAGAAAATTGACTTAAGAAAAAATTTCATTAAGGACTCCGTTGGAGAATTCAGACCTAACCATTAATCGAGAAGCAATGGGAACGATGGAACCCGTGAATAAAGAAGATTCTATTGGAAATGAATCTTAATGATTTATTGGGTGGGATGGCGAAACGAACCCAGGAACTAAACTATTCTTTTATTCGTAGAGGTCATGAACTAACCCTACAACTGAAATAGATATTGAAAGAGTAAATATTCGCCCGCGAAAGGTTTATTTTATTTTATTTTTTTTTTTTATTTTTATTTTATTGGATTGATTCATTTTGATCGATCCGATATGGTAAAGGGCAAAACAAAATAAAGATTTGTTATAACGGTAAAAAAAAAAGACATTGAGATTATCTATAAATAGAACATAAATGTTTCAATTCTATATCTAAACATGATATACAAATTTAGAATAGATTAATTAGATGAACTTTCAAAAAATCCTATGCTTCAGTATATTATTCATTAAATCCCCCTATATCTTGATAAAATCTTTTTTAGTCCTTTCATTCGCGAGGAGCTGGATGAGAAGAAACTCTCATGTCCAGTTCTGTAGTAGAGATGGCATTGAGAAAGAACCATCAATTATAACCCCAAAAGAACAAGATTCCGTAAACAACATAGAGGAAGAATGAAAGGGATATCTTATCGAGGTAATCATATTTGTTTCGGCAGATATGCTCTTCAAGCACTTGAACCCGCTTGGATCACATCTAGACAAATCGAAGCGGGGCGCCGAGCAATGACACGAAATGTACGGCGCGGTGGAAAAATATGGGTACGTATCTTTCCAGACAAACCAGTTACACTAAGACCCACGGAAACCCGTATGGGGTCCGGTAAAGGATCCCCCGAATATTGGGTAGCCGTCGTTAAACCGGGTAGAATACTTTATGAAATGAGTGGAGTAGCTGAAAATATAGCTCGAAAGGCTATTTCAATAGCGGCGTCCAAAATGCCTATAAGAACTCAATTCATTATTTCGGGATAGGAATGTCGAAACAAAGGAAATAAATCTTGGGTATAAAAAAATGCGGGTCTTCCTTTTTTTTTTTTCTTTTTTTTTTTACTTCGTCCTTTCAGTGCTTTACTTTAAATTAAACATTAAAAAAACGGACTCAAAAAACGATATGATTCAACCTCAAACCCATTTGAATGTAGCAGACAATAGCGGTGCCCGAGAATTGATGTGTATTCGAATCATAGGAGCCAGTAATCGTAGATATGCTCATATTGGTGACGTTATTGTTGCTGTGATCAAGGAAGCAGTACCCAATACGCCTCTAGAAAGATCAGAAGTGATCAGAGCTGTAATTGTACGTACTTGTAAAGAACTCAGACGTGATAACGGTATGATAATACGGTACGATGACAATGCTGCAGTTGTCATTGATCAAGAAGGAAATCCAAAGGGAACTCGAGTTTTTGGTGCGATCGCCCGGGAATTGAGACAGTTGAATTTTACTAAAATAGTTTCATTAGCACCTGAAGTATTATAAGAGGGGACCGCGATATAGTGATAGTATGAAAATAAAATAGATAAATCAAAATTTAATAGAGTATGTCTCACGCATATACTTTTAATAATTTTCATAAAAAAAAGAACATGTTGATTATATCAAAATTCGGAAGCAACAAAATTTTCAGTTTATCATGGGCAAGGACACTATTGCTGACATAATAACTTCTATACGAAATGCTGACATGAATAGAAAGGGAACGGTTCGAATAGCATCTACTAACATCACCGAAAACATTGTTAAAATACTTTTGCGAGAGGGTTTTATCGAAAACGCAAGGAAACTCGTGGAAAACAAAAAAGAGTTTTTGGTTTTAACCCTACGACATCGAAGGAATAGGAAAGGGCCGTATAGACCCATTTTAAATTTAAAACGAATCAGTCGACCCGGTCTACGAATCTATTTTAACTATCGACGAATTCCTAGAATTTTAGATGGGATGGGGATTGTAATTCTCTCTACTTCTCGGGGTATAATGACAGACCGAGCGGCTCGACTAGAAAGAATCGGTGGAGAAATTTTGTGTTATATATGGTAATTATTCTTCTATCCGAATTGTATTTGGAGCTTACTTTTGTGTTGTGAGAAAAAAAGGGGAGGATTCCTCGAGGTTTAATTACCGAATAACTTACCAAAGGTATGCTCCGGGTTCTTTTAGATAGTTTAGAGAGCGAAGTAAGATTCTAGATTATGTTTCAGGAGGGATCCGACCCGTTTTTCTACATATACTATTATACATATACTCCCGGTGGCTAGAGGCAAAATTGAAGGAAGTCGTTATGAGTCAACTGGAGGTCGTATATATAATAATAATATATAGACTACACAAAAGGATTTGAGTGATTAGGTGATTTTTCAACATTCCTTTCAAGGGGATACAAATCGCGGTTCAAAAATTTCAAGAAACTTATTTTCTTCCAATAAGTAGATTCGAAATTCATTTAAGGAATAACAATTATGAAAATAAGGGCTTCAGTTCGTAAAATTTGTGAAAAATGTCGACTGATCCGCAGGAGGGGACGGATTATAGTAATTTGTTCCAACCCGAGACATAAACAAAGACAAGGATAATTTTTCGAAAAGGGACTTTAGAAAGTAACCGATGAACAAATCAAAATAAAAGATCGGTTTTGACATGAAATGGATATATCCATATATCTCTGACTTATATTTATGAAATGATCAAATATGGCAAAATCTCCACCAAGAAGTGGTTCACGTAGGCCGGGACGGATTGGTTCACGTAAAAGTGGACGTCGAATACCAAAGGGCGTTATTCATGTTCAAGCAAGTTTCAACAACACCATTGTGACTGTTACAGATGTCCGGGGTCGGGTAATTTCTTGGTCCTCGGCCGGTACTTGTGGATTCAGGGGTACAAGAAGAGGTACGCCTTTTGCTGCTCAAACCGCAGCAGGAAATGCTATTCGAGCAGTAGCGGATCAAGGTATGCAACGAGCAGAAGTCATGATAAAGGGTCCTGGTCTCGGAAGAGATGCGGCATTACGAGCTATTCGTAGAAGCGGTATCCTTTTAAATTTCGTACGGGATGTAACCCCTATGCCACACAATGGTTGCAGACCCCCTAAAAAAAGACGGGTGTAGAAATAAACATTGAAGAGATTTCAAGAGAAATAAATGACTCAATGATCTGACAAATAATATTACTATGGTTCGAGAGAAAGTAAAAGTATCTACTCGGACACTGCAGTGGAAGTGTGTTGAATCAAGAGCAGACAGTAAGCGTCTTTATTATGGGCGCTTTATTTTGTCTCCACTTATGAAAGGTCAAGCCGACACAATAGGCATTGCGATGCGAAGAGTTTTGCTTGGAGAAATAGAAGGAACATGTATTACACGCGCAAAATCTGAGAAAATCCCACACGAATATTCTACCATAGTGGGTATTCAAGAATCGGTACATGAAATTTTAATGAATTTGAAAGATATTGTATTGAGAAGTAATCTTTATGGAACTTGTGACGCGCTTATTTGTGTCAAAGGTCCGGGATATGTAACTGCTCAAGACATCCTCTTGCCGCCTTCGGTGGAAATCGTTGATAATACGCAGCACATAGCTAGCCTAACAGAACCAATTGATTTGTCTATTGAATTACAAATCGAGAGGAGTCGAGGATATAATATAAAAACGCCAAATACCTTTCAAGACGGAAATTTTTATCCGATAGATGCTGTATTCATGCCTGTTCGAAATGCGAATCATAGTATTCAGTCTTATGGGAATGGCAATGAAAAACAAGAGATCCTTTTTCTAGAAATATGGACAAACGGGAGTTTAACTCCTAAAGAAGCACTTCATGAAGCCTCCCGGAGTTTGATTGATTTATTTATTCCCTTTCTCCAGGCAGAAGA